TCATTGATGTATTGTTTCGTCGAGATTTAAATCACGATGTCATTTTCTTGTTCCTGAATGGGCCCTTTGAATTCTTTTAGGTTCATGTTCTACTCCGGGGAAAGATCTATCCGAATTCTAGTTGTACATATAGGACAAATGATCTCAGTACCACTTCTTTTTGCGACGAGTTTTTTTTTTTCAATTCGTTTCATGTCTCCAAAAAACTATTCAATGTATTTATTATAATGGTTGACATGGCAGTTTAAGAGTGCTTCTCTATTTAAATAAATAAAATAGAAGAATCTTCTATGCATAGCTACAAGCGGTAATTCTACATATATTACTATTACCCATTTGGTATTTTATGAGCAGAGCCTGGATACTCCATTTTTTTAGTCCAAGTTAACCATAAATTCTTCTAATTAAGAATATTGCTCCTCAATCTAAATTAATCTAATTTAACTTCACACTACGCATGATTGAAGAATCAATCAATACAATATTTCTTGGGCGAAACAGAGGATATCTCGATCGGGGGAGAAAATGGGGAAATTCCATATGACCCAATATGTCTGACAAGTCGCACTATACGTCAACCCAAACTGCATCTTCCTCTCCAGGACTCCGAAAAGGTACTTTTGGAACACCAATGGGCATTAAATTAAAGAAAAAATTTAAGTACTATACTTCACTTTAATATGGAAACGTAAGAATGAGTTTATTGTCTTCTTCGAAGGTTTTTAGAGAAAGATAGAATTAAGAAATAAAAATCTTAATGAAGTAGATCGTTCGAATAATAAAAAGGATCCATACATGCATTCCCCCAAAATAGGACTAATGCTCCCATTGCGTATTGGTACTTATCGGATATAGAATAGATCTGCTTCTTTTTGTTCTTACGAACAGAATTCAGCCGTTATTTTCAACGGAATACAATAAAAAGTAACCTTTTCTCATACGGAATTCGCTGAAAAGATTAGGTAAATAAGTCTATTGCAATGCGATAAAGTTACATAGTGTCTATTTTTCTTTGAGAAAGGGGTATTTCCATGGGTTTGCCTTGGTATCGTGTTCATACTGTCGTATTAAATGATCCCGGCCGATTGCTTTCTGTCCATATAATGCATACGGCTCTAGTTTCCGGTTGGGCCGGTTCGATGGCTCTATATGAATTGGCGGTTTTTGATCCCTCTGACCCTGTTCTTGATCCAATGTGGAGACAAGGTATGTTCGTTATACCCTTCATGACTCGTTTAGGAATAACCAATTCATGGGGTGGTTGGAGTATTTCAGGAGGAACTGTAACGAATTCGGGTATTTGGAGCTATGAAGGCGTGGCCGGAGCACATATTGTGTTTTCTGGCTTGTGTTTTTTAGCGGCCATCTGGCATTGGGTGTATTGGGACTTAGAAATATTCTGTGATGAACGTACAGGAAAACCTTCTTTGGATTTGCCCAAAATCTTTGGAATTCATTTATTTCTCTCAGGAGTGGCTTGCTTTGGCTTTGGCGCATTTCATGTAACAGGTTTATATGGTCCTGGAATATGGGTGTCTGATCCTTATGGACTAACTGGAAAAGTACAATCCGTAAGTCCAGCGTGGGGCGCGGAAGGTTTTGATCCTTTTGTTCCCGGCGGAATCGCCTCTCATCATATTGCAGCAGGTACACTGGGCATATTGGCAGGCCTATTCCATCTTAGTGTCCGTCCGCCTCAACGTCTCTACAAAGGATTACGTATGGGCAATATTGAAACTGTACTTTCTAGTAGTATCGCTGCTGTTTTTTTTGCAGCTTTTGTTGTTGCTGGAACTATGTGGTATGGTTCAGCAACAACCCCAATCGAGTTATTTGGTCCCACTCGTTATCAGTGGGATCAGGGATACTTCCAGCAAGAGATATATCGAAGAGTTGGTGCCGGACTAGCTGAAAATCTAAGTTTATCGGAAGCTTGGTCTAAAATTCCTGAAAAATTAGCTTTTTATGATTACATTGGTAATAATCCGGCAAAAGGGGGATTATTCAGAGCGGGTTCAATGGATAGCGGGGATGGAATAGCTGTTGGATGGTTAGGACATCCCGTCTTTAGAGATAAAGAAGGGCGCGAGCTTTTTGTACGTCGTATGCCTACTTTTTTTGAAACATTCCCGGTAGTTTTAGTAGATGGAGATGGAATTGTTCGGGCGGATGTTCCTTTTCGAAGGGCAGAATCAAAGTATAGTGTCGAACAAGTAGGTGTAACTGTTGAGTTCTATGGTGGCGAACTCAATGGAGTCAATTATAGCGATCCTGCTACTGTGAAAAAATATGCTAGGCGCGCACAATTAGGCGAAATTTTTGAATTAGACCGGGCTACTTTAAAATCTGATGGTGTTTTTCGTAGTAGTCCAAGGGGTTGGTTCACTTTTGGGCATGCTTCGTTTGCTTTGCTTTTCTTTTTTGGACATATTTGGCATGGCGCTAGAACCTTGTTTAGAGATGTTTTTGCTGGTATTGATCCAGATTTGGATGCTCAAGTGGAATTTGGAGCATTCCAAAAACTTGGAGATCCAACTACAAAGAGACAAGTAGTTTGATACAAGACTGCTCTGGTATCTTTATCCTCTATCTCTATTTTTTTCTCGGGTACCCGAGAAAAAAATAGAGACTTGAATCAACTTCTTTTCGTTGATTCTTTCCCCTCTTTTTTTATGGTATGGTAAATGATCCCACTCAATCAAACGAATAGATGTGAAAGCTATAATTGTAAACCACGATCGAATCTATGGAAGCATTGGTTTATACATTTCTTTTAGTCTCGACTTTAGGGATAATTTTTTTCGCTATCTTTTTTCGAGAACCACCTAAGGTTCCGACTAAAAAATAATGAAATAATTTTTCATTATAGAAACTGAAGTAATGGGCCCTCATATCAAGAGGCTCATTACTTCAACAAGTCTAGTCTCCGTGTTCCTCGAATGGATCTCTTAGTTGTTGGGAGGGTTGCCCAAAAGCGGTATATAAGGCGTACCCCGTAAAGCTTACAAGTAAACCTGATATGAAGATGGCGACTAAGGTTGCTGTTTCCATTTTTAGAAAATTTCAAGATCACAATGGATCTACGATAAGATCGTTTATTTATTTACAATTACAACGGAATAGTATACAAAGTCAACCGATCTCAACCAATGATTAAATAGGATTTATGGCTACACAAACCGTTGAGGGTAGTTCTAGATCTAGGCCAAGACAAACTACTGTAGGGAGTTTATTGAAACCATTGAATTCAGAATATGGTAAAGTAGCTCCGGGCTGGGGGACTACACCACTTATGGGAGTTGCAATGGCTCTATTTGCAATATTCCTATCTATTATTTTGGAAATTTATAATTCTTCCGTTTTACTGGATGGAATTTCAATGAGTTAGGTTTATAAGAACTATGAACCTCTAGTTTTTCAATAAAAAAAAATTTTTTAGTTAAAACTTGGATTTATAGACCTTTTTGGTAGTTCGACTGTGGTATTTCTTTTTTCGGTATTTTCGGAATATGAGCGTGTGACTTGTTATAATTGATCCTATTGATAATACAGAGAACGGCCCTGTCATCTCTATTAAGATGATTCCACCCCGTCGGATATTTATGCTAATATCTGGAACACGGAATATTATAGAAAAAAGTAAGAAAAAAAAATATTCTAACTATGATTCATACCTATTATTTAGACCTCGCAACCGGACTAAAAAAAATTTAAGATGGGTATTTCCTAAATTAAATAATTTTTCTTTCTTTAGACTTATGAAATAAATTTAATCTGAAGAACAACTTCTTTCTCTAGATTTTGTTGAGTCATTACATCCATTCATTGAAATTGAATAATTGATGATCAAATGGTTTTTACTCAAAGAATCCTTTTATTTAGCTTGGGATTAAATCATCGTGGTTCTTGTATGAATCTGAGGTTTTAATTGATTTATAGGGTCTTAACAAGGGAATTCCTATCAACAGTAAAACAAAAGTCGACCCGCATTACGCACAAAAAACAACAAATTAAATAACAAAAACAAACAAAAATAGGAAAGAGAAGATTCAAGAGGCCTGGAACGAGCAATATAAAGAAAAAGAAAGGTGTACGAGCTAACTTGATATTTTTGGCATTAGCATCACAAAGAAGAGATTTCGGATTTTTTATACTTCCCATCTTTGGCACAAATTGCATCGAGTAGCTAAGAAGTTTTGAACTTTCTATTGCATATCCGTCAAAATCGGTATTTGTGTGTTTCTGTTTGAGCCGTACGAGATGAAATTCTCATATACGGTTCTCGGGGGGGGGTCCTCTTGGATTCCCTATCTCAATAAAGTATATGATTGGTTCGAGGAACGTCTCGAGATTCAAGCGATTGCAGATGATATAACTAGTAAATATGTTCCTCCTCATGTCAACATATTTTATTGTCTAGGAGGAATCACGCTTACTTGTTTTTTAGTACAAGTAGCTACGGGTTTTGCTATGACTTTTTACTATCGTCCAACTGTTACGGAGGCCTTTTCCTCTGTTCAATACATAATGACTGAAGCTAACTTTGGTTGGTTAATTCGATCAGTTCATCGATGGTCAGCAAGTATGATGGTTCTAATGATGATTCTGCATGTATTTCGTGTGTATCTTACAGGTGGGTTTAAAAAACCCCGCGAATTAACTTGGGTTACAGGTGTGGTTCTGGCTGTATTGACTGCATCTTTTGGTGTAACTGGTTATTCCTTACCTCGGGACCAAATTGGTTATTGGGCAGTAAAAATTGTGACAGGCGTGCCTGACGCTATTCCTATAATAGGATCTCCTTTGGTAGAGTTATTACGTGGAAGTGCTAGTGTGGGTCAATCTACCTTGACTCGTTTTTATAGTTTACACACTTTTGTATTGCCTCTTCTTACTGCCGTATTTATGTTAATGCACTTCCCAATGATACGTAAGCAAGGTATTTCAGGTCCTTTATAGTTATAGCTTTATTTTATAGGGAAAACAGATCATAGATATTTGTAATTTCTGATATATCCTATTGGGAAGGAACAATAGTATTTCATTGCTACAAATATGTATTATTGAAAAAATAAGACATGTTTTTTGATACTTCTCTTCAACTCCGAAGTAGTTTAGTTCTTATTTGATAAGAATAGTTGAAGTGGATTCTCCGAAGAGAGGATGGATGGATTATGGGAGTGTGTGACTTGAACTATTGATTGGGCCATGCCGATATATTATTTTATCCGCCACGTTGAAATTCACAACCAAACGTGTCTCCGCATCCAACCACCACGTAAATCCCCCTATGTAGCATAGGATAGGCCGGTTCGCTTGAGGAGAATTTTTTCTATGATCATGTCCGAATTATGTCATGCATGAACAGGCTCCGTAAGATCCTTTAGAATAAGTGATGTGGCACGATCCAATGTTTTATCTATCCCACTTACTTATTTATAGTATGGAAATGCATTCATTTCCTCTGCATCGACCTCGATCTATAATATGATACTATCGGAGTGAAATAAGAGATCTAAGGAAGAACGGAGGCTAGACTTTATTAGTAACAAGTAAAGACTTTGTATGTAAGAAAATCGAGATGTTGTGGGGAAAAAACGAATAAAATCAAAAAGACATGAGACAGTCCAAAAAGCCCTTGATTATGATCAAATTTTTAAGCTTACTTGGATATTGAGCATTTATCTGTAAGAACTAAATTATTTGCACTGAATATGAATAGGTGCAACTTCAGAAATGGTACTTAGTAAATCCTTTATCACTTACATAGAATCATTCTATTTTATATGTGTGGATATCTAGAAAATATAGATTTTCTATCAATCTATTTCTGTAATTCTTTTGAATCTTGCTCGAGCCGGATGATGAAAAATTATCATGTCCGGTTCTTTCGGGGGATGGATCCATAAGAATTCACCTATCCCAATAACAAAGAAACCTGACTTGAGCGATCCTGTATTAAGAGCTAAATTGGCCAAAGGGATGGGGCATAATTATTATGGAGAACCCGCATGGCCCAATGATCTTTTATATATTTTTCCGGTAGTAATTCTAGGTACTATTGCATGTAATGTCGGCTTAGCAGTCCTAGAACCATCAATGATTGGTGAACCGGCGGATCCATTTGCAACTCCTTTGGAAATATTGCCCGAATGGTACTTTTTTCCTGTATTTCAAATACTCCGCACAGTACCCAATAAATTATTGGGTGTTCTTTTAATGGTTTCAGTACCAACAGGATTATTAACAGTACCCTTTTTGGAGAATGTTAATAAATTCCAAAATCCATTTCGTCGTCCAGTAGCTACAACAGTCTTTTTGATCGGTACCGCAGTAGCTCTTTGGTTAGGTATTGGAGCAACATTACCTATTGATAAATCTCTAACTTTAGGTCTTTTTCAAATTGATTCGACTGTGAAATACCACGATGTAGGTATCTAGGGAATAGTCGCTTCTAAAGTGAATCCTCCCCAGATACATGAATTTTATTATGATCTATTTCGCGAAAATACGAATTGTATGTCGAAGATAAAAAATAAAGTTTTTTTTTTTATTTTTAAAAAAAAAAGAATATGAAAAAATTTCTTTAAAATGAAAACTTATTCTTAGGTAAATGGATTGCGAAATGTTTCTGTAGAGTGTCCAATATTCGTTTTACATCTTCTGTACGAAAATATTCAATTCTCATAAGATCCTCCTGACTGTTACTCAAAAGGTCCAATAATGTATGTATATTGGACTTTTTGAGACAATTATAGGCCCTAGGAGATAGTTCTAATTGGTCAATAAAAATACATTTCAATGGAATTCCTTTTTTGTTTTTCCTTAGCTTAGTTAATCCATTTTGAAAGGTAAAAGGAGGTAGAGTAAACCTGTTTTTATTTTCCTCGAAATGAATGTCCCTTTCCTCCGCATGCAGAAAAGGAATAAATAAATTAATCAAATTATGAGAAGCTTCATAAAGTGCTTCCTTAGGAGTTAAACTTCCATTCGTCCATATTTCTAGAAAAAGTATTTCTTGTTTTTCATTTCCATTTCCATAAGAATGAATACTATAATTTGCATTTCGAACAGGCATGGATACAGCATCTATAGGATAACTTCCGTTTTGAGAGTTATTTGTGGGGTTCATACGGTATCCGCGATCTCTATTGATTTGTAATCCAATACGCAAATCAATTGGTTCCGTCAGGTTAGCTATATGCTGTGTTGTGTCAACTATTTCCACGGAAGGCGGTGAGATGATATCTTGAGCGGTTACGTATTTAGGACCTCTAACACAAATGGATGCGTCTCTAACTCCATACAGATTACTTCTCAATACAATTTCTTTCAAATTTATTAAAATTTCATGTACCGATTCCTCAATACCTACTATCGTAGAATATTCATGTGGCACTTTCTCAGATTTAGCACGTGTGATACATGTTCCTTCTATTTCTCCAAGTAAAGCCCTTCGCATGGCAATACCTATGGTATCGGCTTGCCCTTTCATGAGCGGGGACAGAATGAAACGACCATAATAAAGACGCGTACTGTCTACTCTTGATTCAACACATTTCCACTGTAGTGTTCGAGTGGATCCTGCTATTTCCTCTCGAACCATACTAATATTATTATTTGATCAGATCATTGAATCGTTTATTTCTCTTGAAATCCATTTAATTCTTTTTTTTTTACACACGTCTTTTTTTAGGAGGTCTACATCCATTATGTGGCATAGGTGTTACATCACGTACGAAACTTAATAGTATACCACTTCTACGAATAGCCCGTAATGCTGCGTCTCTTCCGAGACCAGGACCTTTTATCATAACTTCTGCTCGTTGCATACCTTGATCTACTACAGTACGAATAGCATCTAAAGCGGCTGCTTGCGCAGCATAGGGTGTTCCCCTTCTTGTGCCTTTGAATCCAGAAGTACCGGCGGAGGCCCAAGAAACCACTCGACCTCGTACATCTGTAACAGTTACAACGGTATTGTTGAAACTGGCTTGAACATGAATAACTCCTTTTGGTATTCTACGTCCAGTCTTACGTAAATTAATACGCCCATTCCTACGAGAACCAATTCTTTGTATAGGTTTTGCCATATTTTATCATCTCATAAATATGAATTAGAAATATATAAAAAGATATGGAGATATCCATTTTATGTTAAAACAAATCTTTTATTTTTACATAACCACTCTTTGAGAAACTTTAGAAAAATTATCCTTGTCTCTGTTTATGTCTCGGATTGGAACAAATCACTATAATTCGTCCACGCCTACGGATCAGTCGACATTTTTCACAAATTTTACGAACAGAAGCCCTTATTTTCATATTTCTTACTCCTGACTTTAATTTTTAATCTATTCCTTGGAAGAAAATAAGTCTCTTGTTTTTTTTTTCTTTAAATTGTATCTTTGATGAAAGGGATTTTTTCAAAAAGAATCTATCTAATCGTTCGAATCTTTGTTCTGAAGTCTATAAATTATACGTCCCCTGGTTGAATGAATAATATTGCCTTATTTTTATTTGGATTCTATCCCCCGGCAGTGTTTGTATCAAACTGCGTCGTATCTTCCCCGAAATATAACCTAGAATTAGATCTTCATTATATAAAATATAAACGGATTCGGAGAGCATACCATTGGGAAATGATTCAGTAATTAAACCTTCATGAATCATTTTTTTTTTCATTCCAGGAAACCTTTTTGAAGTATCAACTAATGGAGGAAGAGTTATATAACTCACCTTTACTCTCTATTTCACAAATAGGAAGTTAGAAATAAAATTAGGATACCAGAAGAGGATCACCATATATAACACAAAATTTCTCCTCCAATTTTTTCTAGTCTAGCTTCTCGATCTGTCATTATGCCTCGAGAAGTGGAAAGAATTACAATTCCCATTCCACCTAAAATCTTAGGAATTTTTTTATAGTTGGAATAAATTCGTAGACCGGGTCGACTTATACGTTTTAAAATCGTTTTATATATTCCTTTCCTAGTTCTTTTATAGCGCAAGGTTGAAACCAAGAAATTTTTATTACTTTCCTGATGTTTCCGAACATTTTCAATAAAACCCTCTCGTAGGAGTATTTTAACAATGTTTTCGGTGATATTTGTGGATACTATTCGAACCGTTCCATTTTTACTCATGTTAGCATTTCTTATAGAAGTTATTATATCAGCAATAGTGTCTCTGCCCATGACGAATTATAATTATTGGTGCTTCCTAATTTTGATATAATCAACATGTTTTTTTATTTGAATATTTCAAAGTATTCATTATTTAATTAAATTTTAAATTGATTATTAAATTAATTATTAAAATTAGTAATTTAGTAAAAGTATATGCGTGAGACACAATCTATTAATTGGGTTTATTTCAGATATCCTACTAGAACAATATCCTAATTTGATCTATGACTATGAGTCTTTGATCTATGACTATGAGTCTTTATAATACCTCGGGAGCTAATGAAACTATTTTAGTAAAATTCAACTGTCTCAATTCCCGAGCAATCGCGCCAAAAACTCGAGTTCCTTTTGGATTTCCTTCTTGATCAATGACAACCGCTGCATTGTCATCATATCGTATTATCATACCGTTGTCACGTTTGAGTTCTTTACATGTACGTACAATTACAGCTCTTATTACTTCTGATCTTTCTAGAGGCATATTGGGCACTGCTTCTTTAATTACAGCAACAATAACGTCACCAATATGAGCATATCTATGATTACCAGCTCCTATGATTCGAATACACATTAATTCTCGAGCTCCACTGTTATCTGCTACATTCAAAAGGGTCTGAGGTTGAATCATATCATTTTTATTTGAATTTTTTATTTCAATGCAAAGAATGAGGAAAAAGAAGAAATAGTATTTGTCTAGAAATAAAGAAACTCGTGGTTGTTTTTTCATCCCTTTTTTATATTTAGTTCTACATCCCTATCCTGAAATAACAAATTGAGTTTTTATAGGCATTTTGCACGCAGCTATTGAAATTGCTGCTCTGGCTACAGTTTCTGAGACTCCGCCCATTTCGTAAAGTATTCGACCGGGTTTAACAACAGATACCCAATATTCCGGAGATCCCTTTCCCGACCCCATACGTGTTTCTGCGGGCCTTACTGTAATAGGTTTATCGGGAAAAACACGTACCCATATTTTTCCACCACGACGCGCATATCGTGTCATTGCTCTTCGTCCCGCTTCTATTTGTCTAGCGGTAATCCAAGCGGGTTCAAGTGCCTGAAGAGCATATCCGCCGAAGCAAATATGATTACCCCGGCAAGATATTCCTTTCATTCTTCCTCTATGTTGCTTACGAAATCTGGTTCTTTTGGGGTTATAGTTGATGGTTTTTTCCCACCTCTACTACAGAACCGGACATGAAAGTTTCTTCTCATCCAGCTCCTCACGAATGAAAGGATTCGATAATATTACAATGCACATGTATTTAATAATTAATACATTAAACTAAGTAATGGGATTTATTGATATTATATTTCATTTATTAGATAAGAAGCTGTATATACGGTTAGATTTGTCTATTTCTAGATATAGATAATGTTTCTTTTTTATACCAGATCCTTATTTTTTTTTTTACTTTTCTTTTAATAAATTATTGAATCAAGACAATATTGGAATCCAATAAATAAGAAATAAGGGTTTCGCGGGCGAATATTGACTCTTTCCTTTTCCTGTTTTATTCGTAGGATCAATCCACAACCTCTCCGAGTAAAAAAAAAAATTGTTCTTGGTTCATTCCGCCATCCCGCCTGCTCAATCATTTGGATTCTTTTTAATAGAATCCTATATAGTCACAATAGTCACAGGTTTCGTCGTTCCTATAGCTTCTCCATTAATGATTAGGCCTGAACTCTGCAATGGAGCTCTCAACAAAATCTGTTTCCGAGTCAATCTCCTCAGTTTCTATTAACCGGAAGCTCTTTATTATTTATATATCATTTATTATTTATATATCAATCGATACAATATTAAACAATATTAAAACAATATGAAATTAATGCTTTATTACACTGCCTTTTATTTATATGAGGTAATTCATAGACCATACATATTGGAATTATATATCATTGATATTTTTATTCTCTCTTTCTATCACCTTTCCATTTATCTGCATCCCTTTATTTTTTTTTTTTTAATCCACAATCATATTTTTTTGTTATGGAACAATTTCAGTTGTTACAACTATATGATTGATCCGGTCATATAGTGACTGTTTTTGGGATCTCGACAATATGAAGCAATAAGTTAGTTATTAGTTTTTAATTTTTTTTATTTTATTTTTATATAGTAGTTGTAGTTATTGAATTAATATTAGGGATCAGTCTTTTTTTGATCCTACTAAAAACTATAAAGAAAAAACTAACGAGTCACACACTAAGCATAGCAATTAAAAAAAAAGTAAATTTTATTTTTTTTTTATTCAACCTTATAGAATTTGAATTCTTTTATTTTTTTTATTTAACAGAAAAACAGAAAAAGTTTCTAGTTTTTTGTTCTATATATCACTATATTACTATTACTGGATAGAATGACAAGATAAATACTGGATAGAATGACAAGATAAATAAAGGTCTATTATTCTTCATCCACAAATATCCAAATTTTGAGGCCCAGTACTCCATGGATAGTTCGAATTGTATAGGAACAATGATCAATTTTAGCGCGAATTGTTTGTAGAGGAACCCTACCTTCTCTGATCCATTCGACACGTGCAATTTCTTTTCCGTCAATACGTCCTGCAATTTGTATTTGAATTCCTTTTGTATCTGTTTGTTCAGTTAATTCAATAGCTCTTTTCATTGCCTTTCGAAATGAAACTCTATTTCTTAATTGAGAAGCCATATATTCCGCAAGAATATTGGGGTCCCCATAAGGTTTTTCTATTCGTGTGATAGCAATGTTGATTCTTCGGTTCACAGAACGAAATTCTTTTTGTACATTCATCTGTAATTCTTCGATTCCTCGTGTTCGGCCCTCGATTAATAAATTTGGGAATCCAATATGAATTATAACCTGGATTAAATCAATTCTTTTTTGAATTTCTATACGCGCAATTCCAATTCCTTCGAAACCTGAGGATATTTTTTTATTTTTTTGTACATAGTTCTTTATACAATTCCGTATTTTATCATCTTCTTGTAGACCTACAGAAAAATTTTTTGGTTGTGCGAACCAAAAGGAATGATGATTTTGGGTTGTACCAAGTCTGAAACCAAGCGGATTTATTTTTTGTCCCATATTTTTTATTATATTATCTTTCCGTCTATTTTTTTCTAAATATGAATCTAAATCTTAAATTCATCGAAAGATAATTTTGATTTATCTTTTAATACAATTGTTATATGACAAGTTGGCCTTTTTATCGGATAACTACGTCCTCGAGCTCTAGGTCTTAATTTTTTCACAAAAGAACCTCCATTGATTTCGGCTTTACTAACGAATAAATTTGTTTCGTTCAAACCCATATTATGACTAGCGTTTGCTGCTGCGGAATAAACCAATTTTAAAATGGGATAAGATGCTCGATAGGGCATAAGTTCCAATATCATAAGTGTTTCCTCATAAGAACGCCCGCGAATCTGATCAATTACTCTTTGCGCTTTGAAAACAGACATACATATATGTTGAGCTAAAACTTTTACTTCTCCACTCGAATTTGAGTTCTTTTTCTTTATCATAAGGTTATCTCCCGCCAATGAATGATAAGTATCTATTTTTTTTCCAAATTAACGACGAGATTTATTATCGTTTCTCGCATGTCTCGCGAAAGTTAGAGTCGGCGCGAATTCTCCCAATTTGTGACCTACCATACGATCTGTTATATAAATAGGTAAATGTTCCTTTCCATTATGAATAGCGATTGTATGGCCAATCATTTTGGGTATAATGGTAGATGCCCGAGACCAAGTTACTATTATTTCTTTCTCCTCCCTCATGTTGAGTTTTTCAATTTTTCTTGATAAATGATTAGCTACAAAAGGGTTTTTTTTTAGTGAACGTGCCACAGCTGATTACTCCTTTTTTTACATTTTAAAGATTGGCATTCTATGTCCAATAGAATATCTCGATCTAAGTATGAAGGTAAGAATAAATACAATAATGATGAATGGAAAAAAGAGAAAATCCTTTAGCTAGATAAGGGGCGGATGTAGCCAAGTGGATCAAGGCAGTGGATTGTGAATCCACCACGCGCGGGTTCAATTCCCGTCGTTCGCCCATCACATTATTTCAAATTCAAAAAATTCTATTTTCAATATTCCTATTTACGGCGACGAAGAATAAAACTATCACTATATTTTTTCCTTTTCCGACTTCTTCTTCCAAGCGCAGGATAACCCCAAGGAGTTGTGGGTTTTTTTCTACCAATTGGGGCTTTCCCTTCCCCACCTCCATGGGGATGGTCTACAGGGTTCATAACTACTCCTCTTACTACAGGACGCTTACCTATCCAACACTTCGATCCGGCTCTACCCAAACTTTGTTGATTCACCCCAACATTACCCACTTGTCCGACTGTTGCTAAGCAGTTTTTGGATATCAAACGGACCTCCCCGGATGGTAATCTTAATGTGGCTGATTTACCCTCTTTTGCGATCAGTTTCGCTACAGCGCCCGCCGCTCTAGCTAATTGTCCACCCTTTCCAAGCGTGATTTCTATGTTATGTATGGCCGTGCCTAAGGGCATATCGGTTGAAGTAGATTCTTCTTTTAAAAACCTCTTCCCAAACTGTACAAGCTTCTTCCAAAGCATACGGCTTTCTAGATGTATATGATGATATCTAGACAGATGGATCTTTATCTTATATGAATCGTATGATGAAGTACCACATGAGTGGATATATAGGAATCCAAATCTGCCGAATCACTCATGTATGATCTTCTACATCCTAGGTCTCCCCGTTCCATCATCTGGCTTATGTTCTTCATGTAGCATTCAGACCGAATGACTCTATGAAATTACGTCGATACTTCCACATATTACGGGTAACGTAGGAGACATCTCTATTTTTCCCCGGGGGGATCTTTATAATTACCACTGCTTAGCTTTCAATTCGCCTCTGACCATCAAATTAAATGTGAATAACCCGTCCTCCTCTCTTTGAAACAAGGGGCGCTTCCGGTTCTGTGCGTGCTTCAAACAATTTTGTCTTCTCCATATTACCATATCTCTAGAGTCAATAATTTTCTATGAGGAACTACTGAACTCAATCACTTGCTGCCGTTACTCAACAGTTTTCTGTTGAGGTCTATCCCATAGAGGTACTCAAATTGGATCAGTGATTGATTTCTAGGTTTCATCGTAAACCTAATTGGTTACTTCCAATTACGTAAATCAATAGTTCAAACCGCACTCAAAGGTAGGGCATTTCCCATTGATATAGGGACTTCTGTACCAGAAATAATGGTATCTCCAATTATAGCCCCTCTGGGGTGTAAAATATATCTTTTCTCGCCATCCCCATAATGTATGAGACAAATGTATGCATTTCGATTAGGGTCATATTCTATGGTTACGATTCTACCAGATATGTCTTTTTCATTCCGTCGAAAATCGATTTTACGGTATAGACGCTTATGACCTCCCCCTCTATGTCTTGCGGTAATGATTCCTCTGGCATTACGACCTTTACCACAATGATGCTGTCCACAGATCAAATTATTTCGTGGATTGGATTTCATTTGACTGTCTATGGCTCTATTACGTGTGCTCGGGGTAGAAGTTTTGTATAAATGTATCGCCGTGTTATTAAGTATTTTGCTTTAAGTTCTTTTCTCTATAAGAGGTGGAATAGAATAACCCGGTTGAAGCGTAATGATCATACGTCTGTAATGCATTGTATGTCCCATAATAGGTCCTATTCTTCTACCCTTTCCTGGGAGTCGATGACTATTCATAGCTATTACCTTGACACCAAAGAAGAGTTCGACCCAATGCTTTATTTCTGTCCTAGTTGATCCTGATTCGACATTAGAAGTATATTGATTGTTCCCCAATAACCGAATACTTTTTTCTGTAAATACTGCATATTTGATTCCATCCATAACTCCATTTTCTTCCCTATGAGTTCCAGTATCGATAAGAATTCTAGTTCTTACTGTTCATATGTTATGGTATGAATATACCATACCAATTCGTTATGTATGGATGATGAGATTCCATTGATACAGAGCCAATTCCAATAGACTTATTGAACGTTCCCATTGGCGTGCATCCAGCAGGAATTGAACCTACGAATTTGCCAATTATGAGTTGGGCGCTTTAACCATTCAGCCATGGATGCTTAACAGGGCTCATTGTACATCGTGAATAACCAAATTCCAATTGAAATGAAATCTTTAGGAGGAATCAATGAAAATCTTTAGGAGGAATCAATGAAACGATATCAATTCAAATCCTGGATCTTCGAATTGAGAGAGATATTGAGTGAGATCAAGAATTCTCACTATTTCTTAGATTCATGGATCAAATTCGATTCAGTGGGATCTTTCACTCACATTTTTTTCCACCAAGAACGTTTTATGAAACTCTCTGACCCCCGAATTTGGAGTATCCTACTTTCACGTGATTCACAGGGTTCAACAAGCAATCGATATTTCACGATCAAAGGTGTAGTACTGCTTGTAGTAGTGGTCCTTATATCTCGTATTACCAATCGAAAGATGGTCGAAAGAAAAAATCTCTATTTGATGGAGCTTCTTCCTATACCTATGAATTCCATTGGACCCAGAAATGAGACATTGGAAGAATCTTTTTGGTCTTCCAATATCAATAGATTGATTGTTTCACTCCTGTATCTTCCAAAAGAGAAAAAGATTTCTGAGAGTTGTTTCATGGATCCGCAAGAGAGTACTTGGGTTCTCCCAATAAATAAAAAGTGTATCATGCCTGAATCGAACCGGGGTTCGCAGTGGTGGAGGAACCGGATCGGAAAAAAGAGGGATTCTAGTTGTAAGATAGCTAATGAAACCGTAGCTGGAATTGAGATCTCATTCAAAGAGAAAGATAGCAAATATCTGGAGTTTCTTTTTTTATCCTATACGGATGATCCGATCCGCAAGGACCATGATTGGGAATTGTTTGATCGTCTTTCTCCGAGGAAGAAGCGAAACATAATCAACTTGAATTCGGGACAGCTATTCGAAATCTTAGGGAAAGACTTGATTTGTTATCTCATGTCTGCTTTTCGTGAAAAAAGACCAATTGAAGGGGAGGGTTTCTTCAAACAACAAGGAGCTGAGGCAACTATTCAATCAAATGATATTGAGCACGTTTCCCATCTCTTCTCGAGAAACAAGTGGGGTATTTCTTTGCAAAATTGTGCTCAATTTCATATGTGGCAATTCCGCCAAGATCTCTTCGTTAGTTGGGGGAAGAATCAGCACGAATCGGATTTTTTGAGGAACGTATCGAGAGAGAATTGGATTTGGTTAGACAATGTGTGGTTGGTAAACAAGGATTGGTTTTTTAGCAGGGTACGGAATGTATTGTCAAATATTCAATATGATTCCACAAGATCTATTTTCGTTCAAGTAACGGATTCTAGCCAATCGAAAGGATCCTCTGATCAATCCAGAGATCATTTCGATTCCATTAGAAATGAGGATTCAGAATATCACACATTGATCGATCAAACAGAGATTCAGCAACTAAAAGAAAGATCGATTCTTTGGGATCCTTCCTTTCTTCAAACGGAACGAACAGAGATAGAATCAGATCGATTCCCGAAATGCCTTTTTGGATCTTCCTCAATGTCCCGGCTATTCACGAAACGTGAGAAGCAGATGAATAATCATCTGCTTCCGAAAGAAATCGAAGAATTTCTTGGGAATCCTACAAGATCAATTCGTTCTTTTTTCTCTGACAGATGGTCAGAACTTCATCTGGGTTCGAATCCTACTGAGAGGTCCACTAGAGATCAGAAATTTTTGAAGAAAAAACAAGATGTTTCTTTTGTCCCTTCCAGGCGATCGGAAAATAAAGAAATGGTTGATATATTCAAGATAATTACGTATTTACAAAATACCGTCTCAATTCATCCTATTTCATCAGATCCGGGATGTGATATGGTTCCGAAGGATGAACCAGATATGGACAGTTCCAATAAGATTTCATTCTTGAAAAAAAATCCATTTTTGGATTTATTTCATCTATTCCATAACCGGAACAAAGGGGGATACACGTTACACCACGATTTTGAATCAGAAGAGAGATTTCAAGAAATGGCAGATCTATTCACTCTATCAATAACCGAGCCGGATCTGGTGTATCATAGGGGATTTGCCTTTTCTATTGATTCCTACGGGTTGGATCAAAAAAAATTCTTGAATGAGGTATTCAACTCCAGAGATGAATCGAAAAAGAAATCTTTATTGGTTCTACCTCCTCTTTTTTATGAGGAGAATGAATCTTTTTATCGAAGGATCAGAAAAAAATTGGTCCGGATCCACTGCGGGAATGGTTTGGAAGATCCAA